ATTAGGAATTCGACTCAAATCAAAAAAGGCACGGCTAAACCACTTGATTCAAGAACAATTACCAATTACTAAGATTCCGTTTTGATTGAAAGTAGCGAAGCTTCCTTCATTTTATTTTGCTTAGACAATAACTAAAAATCCTAAAGGGGTTGAGAGTAATGATTTTAATATATAAAAAAAAAATATATTTATCTATTCTCTGTATATTCAAATACTACATTACATACAGTATATATATAAATATCATATCTGTGATTATAATATATAATATATAAATAAAAAAAAGAAAATAGAATAATTATTCTATACTCTAAATAATTTAAATAATTGAATCGAGAAATTTTTTAAATGCAATTTTGAACGAAACTTTCAGATAAACAAATGGTATTCAATCATTCATATAATAAATAAACATATCTACATCAACCCACACACGACCCTATATTGATTTAATTCAATTAGAAGGGTATCAAAAAATAGGTAACCTCTTCTTTTTTTTTGTTTGTTCAATAAGGTCATGAAAAATTTCTACTTAATTTATCTTTTATTTTATATAGAATGGATTTGCCTGGACCAATACATGATTTTCTTTTAGTTTTTTTGGGATTGGGTCTTATAGTGGGAAGTCTAGGAGTGGTATTACTTACCAATCCAATTTTTTCTGCCTTTTCGTTGGGATTGGTTCTTGTTTGTACATTCTTATTCCATATTCCATCGAACTCCCATTTTGTAGCTGCTGCACAGCTCCTTATTTATGTGGGAGCAATAAATGTATTAATTGTATTTGCCGTGATGTTTATGAATGGTTCAGAATATTACAAAGATTTCTATCTTTGGACTGTTGGAGATGGAGTCACTTCACTGGTTTGTACAAGTATTTTTTTTTCATTAATTACTACTATCCCAGATACATCATGGTACGGTATTATTTGGACTACAAGGTCAAACCAGATTATAGAGCAGGACTTGATAAATAATGGTCAACAAATTGGGATTCATTTATCAACAGATTTTTTTCTTCCATTTGAACTTATTTCGATAATTCTTTTAGTTGCCTTGATCGGTGCAATTGCTATGGCTCGTCAGTACTAAATATTTCGAAATTTAATAATATAAAATTATATTAATTAAATTAATATAGACTTGTTCTTTTCTTCTTTAATTTTAAATATTTTTTTTTATTGTTCATGTATAAATATACAAATATAAAGATAAAGTATAAAAAAAAGAAAAAAAAAAACGGAATTTTTCTCTATTTATATCTATTTTCTATTACCAATACCTTTTTGCGTACTTTATTAAATTAAAATTGAATTCTATTTTAGTCAATTGAATCGGTTAAATTGTTGTTCATATTGAAATGAATCGAGATTGATGAGGAGTTGTTCAATGATGCTCGAACATGTACTTGTTTTGAGTGCCTATTTATTATGCATCGGTATCTATGGATTGATTACAAGTCGAAATATGGTTCGAGCGCTTATGTGTCTTGAGCTTATACTGAATGCAGTTAATATAAATTTCGTAACATTTTCGGATTTATTTGATAGTCGCCAATTAAAAGGAGACATTTTCTCGATTTTTGTTATAGCAATTGCAGCTGCTGAAGCAGCTATTGGATTAGCTATTGTTTCATCAATTCATCGTAACAGAAAATCAACTCGTATCAATCAATCGAATTTGTTGAATAAATAGGGTTTATAAAAAAAAATATAGAGTATCTGCCAATAAAAAAATGGGTATGTGCAGCATATAGTGCTATTTGAAAAAATGTAATAAATCAAAGTATCTTGGCCTTCTTTCATGAGCAGATCCAGAAGTAGATTGATTCTGGTAAATCTACTAAATCATTGATTCATCTGGTGTCTACAATATATAATTCATTTACTACTTTACTAGATCGAAATTTTATGATGTTAAAAAAAAATTATAGATCCAATGTCACATTCAGTAAAGATTTATGATACATGTATAGGGTGTACTCAATGTGTACGAGCTTGCCCCACAGATGTATTAGAGATGATACCCTGGGACGGGTGTAAAGCTAAACAAATTGCTTCTGCTCCAAGAACAGAAGACTGTGTAGGTTGTAAAAGGTGTGAATCCGCTTGCCCAACCGATTTTTTGAGTGTCCGGGTTTATTTATGGCACGAGACAACTCGTAGCATGGGTCTAGGTTATTGATACGTTCGAGAAAATTCCACTTGAATACATCATTTTTTATCTTTACCGACAAAACCCGTACTCGAGAAAAGAAATATATAATAATAAAACTAATAATTTTTTCTTTTCTCGAGTACGGGTTTTCGGGTCAAAGTCAAAGTAAGTGTATCTTGTTTTTACCACGAATGATTTTCCTTGGTTAACTATAATTGTTGTTTTGCCGATATTCGCGGGTACTTTTATTTTCTTTTTCCCTCATAGAGGAAATAAGGTTATTAGGTGGTATACTATTTGTATATGCCTATTAGAACTACTTCTAATGGCCTATGTATTCTGTTATCATTTCCAATTGGATGATCCATTAATCCAATTGGAGCAAGATTATAAATGGATAAATTTTTTTTATTTTCATTGGAGACTGGGAATTGATGGGCTTTCCATAGGACCCATTTTACTCACGGGATTCATCACTACTTTAGCTACTTTAGCGGCTTGGCCAGTTACTCGAGATTCAAAATTGTTCCATTTCCTTATGTTAGCAATGTACAGCGGCCAAATAGGATTATTTTCTTCTCGAGATCTTTTACTTTTTTTTATCATGTGGGAATTAGAATTAATTCCTGTCTACCTACTTTTATCCATGTGGGGAGGGAAGAAACGTTTGTACTCAGCTACAAAGTTTATTTTGTACACCGCGGGGGGTTCCATTTTTCTCTTAATGGGAGTTCTAGGTATGGGTTTATATGGTTCCAATGAACCAACATTAAATTTTGAAACATCAGCCAATCAGCCGTATCCTGTGGCATTGGAAATACTATTCTATTTTGGATTTCTTATTGCTTATGCTATCAAATTACCGATTATACCTCTACATACATGGTTACCAGATACCCATGGGGAAGCCCATTACAGTACATGTATGCTTTTAGCTGGAATCTTATTAAAAATGGGAGCATATGGATTGGTTCGTATCAATATGGAATTATTACCCCATGCTCATTCTATATTTTCTCCCTGGTTGATGATAGTAGGTGCAATTCAAATAATCTATGCAGCTTCAGCATCTCCGGGTCAGCGTAATTTAAAAAAGAGAATTGCCTATTCCTCTGTATCTCATATGGGTTTCATAATTATAGGAATTAGTTCCCTAACTGATACAGGACTCAACGGGGCCCTTTTACAAATGATCTCTCATGGATTTATCGGTGCTGCACTTTTTTTCTTGGCAGGAACGAGTTACGATAGAACACGTCTTGTTTATCTCGATGAAATGGGGGGACTAACTATCCCAATGCCAAAAATATTTACAATGTTCAGTAGCTTTTCGCTGGCTTCTCTTGCATTGCCTGGAATGAGTGGTTTTGTTGCAGAATTTGTAGTATTTTTGGGATTAATTATGAGCCAAAAATTTCTTTTAATGCCAAAAATACTAATAACTTTTGTAACGGCAATTGGAATGATATTAACTCCTATTTATTCATTATCTATGTTACGTCAGATGTTCTACGGATATAAGCAATTTAATTCGAAAAATTATCAAGATTCTGGGCCGCGAGAACTATTTCTTTCAATCTGTATTTTTCTACCCGTAATAGGTATTGGTATTTATCCGGATTTCGTTCTCTCACTATCAATTGACAAGGTAGAAACTATTATATCGAATTATTTTTATAGATAGTTAGTTTTTATTTTCAAATTTTATAATAAAAATAAAAAAAGTTAAAAAAATGAATTTACTTTAACTTAAAACTTAAACTTAATAAAATAAACTTAAATTGTAATCAAATATTTTTGTAGTTTTTGAAAATCATTTGAATCAAGTCAAATGATTTTCAAAAACTCGTACAAACTTTCGTTATCTATGCTTATGCGATTCCTATTATGTATTTGATATTCTATTCGTAACTGCTTTTTTTTTTCAATTAAATGTTAATGCGAATGAACCATAACTATGTAGCCCTATTCCTAATAGATTTACTCCAAAATAGCATATCCAAATTATAAAAAATCCTATAGAAGCCACAATTGCAGAATTTGAGCCTTGCAAATTTTCATTTGTTCTAGTATGTAAATAAATTGCGAATATTGTCCAAGTAATAAATGCCCAAGTTTCTTTTGGGTCCCAATTCCAGTAGGATCCCCACGCTTCATTAGCCCATACTGCTCCCGAAAGAATACCTATGGTTAAAAATAGAAAACCGAGACTAATGACATGAGAACTCCAACAATCCAATTGCTGAATTAATTGATGCCTGTGATAATTTCTAAACGAAATAAAACAATTGTTTTGTAAAACATGGCTTATTTCATTCACGTATTGAATTTTTCCAAATGAAAATGACCTAAAATGGTTGTTTTTACATTTCATTTTTTTTTTTTTTTTTTTTCGAAATGTAATGGCTAGAAGAGCTACTGATAATAATGATCCGCAGAGAAGAGATGCATAGCTCAATACCATCATACTTACGTGCATCATTAACCACTGTGATTGTAGAGCAGGTACTAATATTGTGGATTGATGCATTTCAGTTAAAAGACCTGAGGTGGCAAATCCTTGAGTAAAAATAGCACTGGGTGCAGTTATTGCACTTAGAAGATTTTTTTGTTTTCTAAAAAAAGAAAGCATATGAATAATGGATAAACTCCATGAAAGGAACATTAATGATTCATATAAATTACTTAAGGGTAAATGCCCCGAATAAATCCAACGAATAACTAATAATCCTGTTATACATAAAAAAGCGGCTACCATTCCTTTTTCCGCCGAATCATATAATCCTACGATTTCGTGGACTAATAAGTTAATCAAATAAATAGTCAGTACGATTGAAACAATCGACAAGGAAATGTGAGTTAATATATGTTCTAAAGTAAAAAATATCATAAAAAATCCTAAAAAGGATATCCTCCAAGAATGGAATGGAGATCTTAAATTATATTCTATCCATTATAGGAATTATTATAGTATTTATTTTACTAGTATTTCTTTTTTAGAAATATGCCGCTACTCGGACTCGAACCGAGATGCTCTAGCACTGCTTCCTAAGAGCAGCGTGTCTACCGATTTCACCATAGCGGCTTGCTCGAAATCATAATAGCCCATTCATTTTTAATCGTCGAGATTGGAGGAGTAAATTCAATGCAATATTTATTTTGCCGAAAGATTCAAAATATCCTTTAAATTACTATTTAAACGTTCAATAATCATTACCTTACTTAATTGTAGTGTGAGGTGGGGCTATTGTTGTTAGTTTTAAAACCGCACTGAATGGTTTTTCGTGTGGTTTAAGTTCTTTTTAAATTTTAGAATTGTAAGGAGGTTTAAAATGTTTGTTGGATAGGTTGAAAACTGGATTAACTATAAATAAATTGCCAATTGCTAGGATTTAAATTGTACCCATAATTCGTGGTACTATTTATCAAACTAATTAAGTATTAGTCAAACCAATTAGTAGGCTGTAGATATACCAGTGAAAATTTGTCCTCAATATTTCTAAAACGATTTTTCATTATGGAATGCATATTGTGCTTTATGGATAGGTATCTTCATGTATTCTATAGTTAAAGTTAAGTTAAAACATAGAATATATATTCGGCATCCAGAACCCAATAATCCTTTTTAAATTAAAAGAAAAATATCATTTTTGTGAAAAGTGAATCGATGGGGAAAATAACAATCCCCATCCCACAAAAACCCACTAACGAGAAAGAGAAAACTTTGTAAAGAGAAAAATGATATATTGTGCCTAATTTTTGAGACTTTGTCTAGTAGACACAAAAATGTTATCCTACAACATAAACATACGACAATAGAAAATTGCATCTCATTAAGTTTACCATATTAATGATAATTTCTTATCTTATAAATTATCGAATTCGTTGGTTCATATCGATTAAGATTATTCCAAGACTTTTCCAAGTCTTTATTATAAAATATATTAAATATATTATATTACTTGTTTGTTGTACAAAAAAGCTTTTAGAATTCCCGGTCGAAAGGGATTTTGCTAAAGAAAAAGCTTTTATTTCTGCCCAATACATTTTTCCACAAATTTTGACGAATATGCTTTTTGGACATAGAAATACGCTTTTTTTGAACCGCCATTCCAAAATGCAGAGGTTATTCATTTTATAGTTAAATGTGGAAGACATTTATTGTTCAAAAAAATATATCCTTTTTTTATTACTAAAATTTACATACAATATTTTGAAGAAAGAATTATTTATACTGACTAGTATTATATATATATAACTATATTCGAATGAAGATATTTATATATATACATGGTATTCATGGCTATAGAAATCGAGTTGCTTTCCATTGGTAAAAAAGAATCAAAAAGAGTTTCAATTGTCTATTTTTGCCATGTTGCATTTCATGTAATTTCAAAAAATAAATCGAAAAGTTTAAGAACCCTTACCTAATTTAAGAAAACTAGACTGTAAAACTCTTTCTATTAATTGTAATTGATCGAGGATCAAGAAAGTATATCTAATCTAATTAAAATTAGAAAAAATGAGTATCCATTAGTAATAAATTTAGTAAACGATATGTTATTTGAACCAGAAATTTTTATTATTATTGCAGCTCTGTGCAAACTGAAGTGATGAGTAACAAATCGACGAACATCAATAAAATTAATCACAAGTATAAGTTTAAGTTGCTTTATTGAAAGAAATATAAGCAACTCACTCAGTTTCCCAACGGACTAGTTCACAACCGATTAATGATTCCGAATTATGAATTCCGAATCAATTAACGAAAATAAGAAAATAATCTCCTTGTTTTTTTGTTTATCGGGTTGAGTTATTGGTGGATCATAGGATACTCGGAATCAAGTACTTTTTTTTTTCATAATTTTTGGACTTGTTTTATGTATATAAACTAAATTATTGTAATAATGAAATGATTGAAAACATTATATTCTCTATGTTCATATATCTTAATCTTTAATAAAAAAAAAAAAGAATAACTTTATCAGACTTAATCGTTTTTATTTAACTATTTGGAAATCATCAGAATTCTTAATTCTATTTCTATATTAATTCTATTTCTATTAAAGTCTTTTCATATCTTGATTTTTTTTTTGCTCCGTTCTAAATATAAAAGAGTTGGTGAATCGGAAACAATTTAACAATAAAAAAAGGTTTATTTTTTATGGAATATACGTATCAATATGCGTGGATCATACCTTTCGTCCCCCTTCCGGTTCCTATAGCAATAGGGGTAGGCCTTTTTCTTTTCCCGGCGGCAACAAAAAATATTCGTCGTATATGGGCTTTTCTTAGTGTTTTATTACTAAGTATCGTTATGATTTTTTCCGCCAATCTGTCTATTCAGCAAATAAATGGCAGTCCATCCTACCAATATGTATGGTCTTGGACCCTAAATAATGATTTTTCTTTCGATTTAGGCCACTTAATAGATCCGCTTACTTCCATTATGTTAATATTAATAACTACTGTTGGAATAATGGTTCTTATTTATAGTGACAATTATATGTCTCATGATCAAGGCTATTTTACATTTTTTGCTTATATTAGTTTTTTTAACGCTTCGATGCTGGGATTAGTTACTAGTTCAAATTTGATACAAATTTATATTTTTTGGGAATTAGTTGGAATGTGTTCGTATCTATTAATAGGTTTTTGGTTCACACGACCCCTTGCCGCAACTGCTTGTCAAAAAGCGTTTGTAACTAATCGTGTAGGGGATTTTTTTTTATTTTTAGGAATCTTAGGTCTTTATTGGATAACGGGGAGTTTTGAATTTCGGGATTTGTTTGAAATAGCCAATAATTTGATTGATAATAATGGGGACAATTCTTTATTTCTTACTTTGTGTGCTTCCCTATTATTTGTAGGTTCGGTTGCCAAGTCTGCGCAATTCCCTCTTCATGTATGGTTACCTGATGCTATGGAAGGCCCTACTCCTATTTCGGCTCTTATACATGCTGCTACTATGGTAGCAGCAGGAATTTTTCTTGTAGCTCGACTTTTTCCTCTTTTTACAGTCATACCTTACATACTGAATATAATTTCTTTGGTAGGTATAATAACAATACTATTAGGAGCTACTTTAGCTCTTGCTCAAAGAGACATTAAAAGAAGTCTAGCCTATTCTACAATGTCGCAATTGGGCTATATTATGTTAGCTTTAGGTATGGGATCTTATCGAACTGCTTTATTTCATTTGATCACTCATGCCTATTCGAAAGCATTATTGTTTTTAGGATCTGGCTCCATTATTCATTCAATGGAAACTATTGTTGGGTATTCCCCAGATAAAAGCCAGAATATGGTTCTTATGGGTGGTTTAAAAAAATATGTCCCAATTACAAAAATTTCATTTTTTTTAGGCACGCTTTCTCTTTGTGGTATTCCACCTCTTGCTTGTTTTTGGTCCAAAGATGAAATTCTTAATGATAGTTGGTTGTATTCACCCATTTTTGCAATAATAGCTTGTTTCACAGCAGGATTAACTGCATTTTATATGTTTCGGATGTATTTACTTACTTTTGAAGGTCATTTAAATAGTAATTGTAAAAATTACAGCGGCAAAAAAAATAATGTGTTCCATTCAATATCTATCTGGGGAAAAAAAGGACAAAAAGTTAAAAAAAATAATTTGATTTTATCAACAATGAATCATAATCAAAGAATTTCTGTTTTTTCGAAAAAAGTATATCCTATTGTTGGTAATGTAGTAACCAATATGATGGGGCCTCTTATTACTATAAAAAATTTTACAAAAATTTCCACATATCCTTATGAATCGGACAATACTATGTTATTACCACTTCTTATATTGGTCTTAGTTACTTTGTTCGTTGGATCCATAGGAATTCCTTTTGGTCAAGGAATAATTCATTTAGATATATTATCCAAATGGTTAACTCCATCAATAAACTTTTTACATTCAAATTTTGATTTTGATTGGGATGAATTTGTGATAAATGCTATTTTTTCAGTCAGTATAGCATATTTCGGAATATTTATAGCGTTTCTTTTCTATGGGCCTGCTTATTCCAATTTTAATAATTTGAACTTAATAAATTTATCTGTTCAAATGGGTCCTAGGAGACTTATTTGGGACAAAATACTAAATTTTATATATAATTGGTCATATAATCGTGGTTACATAGACGCTATTTATACAAAAACCTTAACTACAGGTATAAGAGGGCTGGCAGAACTAAGTTATTTTTTTGATAAACAAGTAATTGATGGAATTACGAATGCTGTTGCTATTCTAAATTTATTTGTAGCAGAAATTATTAAATATGTAGGCGGAGGACGAATCTCTTCTTATCTCTTCTTTTACTTATTTTTTGTATTTATTTTTATATTTATAGTAATTTTTTTATAGTAATTTACTGTATTTTTAATTTTTAAAATGACTTTAAATCAAAAGTGTTTTTTATTTTTTCTTCAAATTCTCGGTAATCAGTAGTAAGGGCAGTAGGAAGAGCGATATCATGAAGTTTGTTTATCCAAAGAGTTTCGATAGAATCTTCTATCGAGTTTATTAAATACTCGTTCATGTTTGAACCTGAATACAATTCTTTGATTGTTCCACGATGGGGTCCATTCAAAAGAGGATCATATATTTTAGGTAAGCATTCTTGTTCAGTCTCATCATTGCACAATCTAGTTCTTTTTTCGAGTACATCCATAGCAAGAGACCCCTTGTCTAGAGCTTCAATTCGATTGATAAGTTCGTTGATGAGGTTGTTTCGTTTTTGTTCATTGGTATAAAACCAATGATTATACAGTTCTGCTGGGGATAGCTTTTCTGTCGTGCACAAAAGCATCTTCTGTTGTATCATTTCAAAAA